CCGAGTGATCCACAAACGACGAAAATTTCTCTTTTGCTTAGCCCTATCCCGATGAGCCGAAACCAAAGCTCTTATTTTCTGTTGAGAAATAGTTCGGGTAAGTCTTGAATGAGACCCTCGAAAACTTGATGCAAATAAACGAATTTTTGTTCTACGTCTCCGGGCTATATATCCGCGTTTAATTCTGGTCATTGAATAAATAAAATTTTGACAAATAACTAATTGATTTCTTTTCTTTCAGTTATTCTTTTACCCATCCTGGTCTATTAATAACCAAACGGGTTTTTCCAATGTATAAAATACAAATTCCAATGGCTTTGGCTACTATAACCTTCCCGACCACGATTTTTTCTTTTTTAGGTATTTTACTGCGAAATATGAAAGAAATAAGAAATTTTCTTTTGCTAGGTGTCAAAAATATAGTCAATAAAAAAAAAGAAATAAATATAAATTAAATGGATAAAGAAATAGTGGGTTTCATCGTTTCTATGGTTACTTCTTAAACTAAACGGTGAGGTCTTCTCTATACACCGGAGCCTTTAACTTCATTTTATATTTCATCAATGTTATTGGTAACTTGTATAGTTCACACCACACTCTTTGGCTCTACCCAAGAATTATCCAGTAACAGGTTTTTCACAATGAGACCCACCTATACAGTAACGGTATTTTATTTAATTATGAAAGTTAGCTGGGTAGCTGACCCTCGTAGTCCGTTCTTGACCGAGTGAGAACTTCATTTTTCTGTTTTTTTTTGAATTTCAATAAGATTTCCTCCGCTTAATGGATAACCATTTGTTACCAATGGAGAATTGTTTCTCATCTTAAATTCAGGTGATTGGATTTGCACCAACGGAAACCATAAACTTTATACACAATAGAGGGATTGGTTTGCTTATTTTTAGTTATTTTTAGATAGTGAATGGAGTTTCTTCTTCCATTCTATCTTATTCACTTTCACTGGGTTGATCATTCATACTGGAAGCGCTTGCTTTTTTGTGTCAGCTCATGATCTAAACGAGTCGCACATACACCCTAGTACATGTTCCTCGACGCTGAGGACATCCCCGAAGAGCGGGGGATTTCGTGACATTTCGAATGGGCTGTCTTGTATTTCTAATAAGTTGTTTAATAGTTGGCATGTTGAATCATATACATAATGGGCTGGTTTAGATTGATCCTAACCGGATGATTATGAATTTTTTATTTAATATTAAATTTTTTTTTATTTAATTATTAAATTTAATAGTAAACTCGGGGATAAAATCTCAAATCACGGATTTGCACAAAATCCATTTTTTTTTCATTCAACTGCTACAAGATCAACAATTCCATAAGCTCGGGCTTCTGTTGCTGACATAAAAACGTCTCTTTCCATGTCTTCAGATACAACCCATAATGGTTTGCCCGTCCTTTGTACATAAACCCTTGTGAGGGTTTCGCGTAGTTTGAGCAGTTCTTCCGCTTCCAGGATAAATTCTCCCGTTTGCGCCTCATAAAAAGAACTAGCAGGTTGATGGATCATTACCCTGATGATAGAAGGTTTCTCTATCTGGTGTGATGAAAGGAACAGAAAAGAAAGATAAAAAATAATAGGAAAAAGATAGAATTGAACAACCGTACGGGCATCATCTTTTGTGCATTGCATACGGCTCTACAATCAAATTGACCCTTACTTTCCATTCAAGAAAGATAAAAATTGAATCTATCAGTCCCAGATGGGTAAATGATCAAATTGCCACCCTTCCTTTTGGAGGAGTTAAAAAATACTATGATGGCTCCGTTGCTTTCTATTTTAAAATAGATTTTTTTGTCTTTGATTCAGCAATCCCAAAGTTTCTTTTTTTTTTGTTGATCCGACCAAAAAGGAAAAATTTGGTTTTTTTCGCACTCTTTTTTTTAGAACTTAAATATTGTTAAGAGCCCTTCGGTGTGAAAACAAACAAGTTTGTGACGCTGAATTGGATTTCCGATAGATAAGAGAAAATCGGAAATATCTTTTATCTCATACTACTCTCTCGATACATAATCAAATCTTTTGAAAAAAAACAATACAAAATTTTTTCATATCGAATTCGAAGTGCCATGCTATTATTACTTAATATTCATGTGGCGAAGGCATAGTTTTCTTTTTTCTCTCAAATAAAAAAACCTCATTGGCGCCAAGCGTGAGGGAATGCTAGACGTTTGGTAATTTCTCCTCCAACCAGGATAAAAGATCCCATTGACGCGGCTAATCCCATGCATATTGTATGGACCTCTGGTCGCACAAATTGCATAGTATCATAAATAGCTATTCCGGGTATTACCCATCCGCCAGGAGAATTTATAAACAAATATAGATCTTTGGTATCATCCTCGATACTGAGATATACCATAAGACCAATAAGTTGATTCGAGATCTCGCTATCAACTTCTTGGCCTAAAAAAAGTAATCTTTCTCGATAAAGTCGGTTGAGTAGGGTAAAATTGTATCCCTTAGGAACCGTACATGCACCTTTTGATGCATACGGTTCAATAAAATTGCGAAAAAAAAGAATCAATGTATAGATTCCAGTCCTCTTTCTTTTTTCCTATTCTTTTTCATAGCAGGTTTTTTCTAATTTTTAACGAAAGGGCTTTTTCTTCGATTTTTCAATAAAGATAAATTTTGATTTCTTCTTTATACTTTATAATAGATAATAGAAAAAAATAATAGAAAAAAGTCAATAAACTTATCGAATTAGCTTCTCATTGATGTATTGTTTCATCGAGATTCAATCCAAATCACGATGGTATTTTCTTGTTCCTGAATGGGTCTCCTTCATCTTTTTAGGTTTATGCTCTACTCCGGGTAAAGATCCGCCCGATTTGGATTTGCACGTATAGGACAAATCCTCCCATCACCATTTCTTTTTGTTATGACTTTACAACAAATAACAAACAGGAATCATTTATGATACACGTAGTAATCATAGATATATTACCAATTGGGTTTTTCTAAACGGAGCCTGGATACTTCATTTTTTTAGTCCAACCAAAGCCAACCATAAATTATTCTAATTGATAATAGTACTATGAATTCCCCCAAACAATGCATCTAATTGCACTTCACGCTCCAATTTTTTGATGATTCAATTTCTCTTTCTTGGGCAAAACAGAGAATATCTCGATCGGGGAGAGAACGGGGAAATCCCATATGACCCAATATATCTGACAAGTCGCACTATACGTCAACCCAAGATGCATCTTCCTCTCCAGGACTTCGGAAAGGTACTTTTGGAACACCAATAGGCATGAATTGAAAGAAAAAACTAAATACTATATTTCACTTTGATGTGGAAACGTAACAATATGGTTTTATTGTCTTTATATTATAATATTGGCTTTATCATATTTATTTTATCCATAGATTAGAAAAATTCAGAAAGAAAGACAAAATAAATAAAATAAATAAAGGAAAATTTTTACGAATAGGTCCTTCTAATGATAAATAAGTATGGACGCATTTACTCATAGAAAATGGTATCAATCCACCATTGCGTATTGGTACTTATCGAGTATAGAATAAATCTGCTTCTCTTTGTTCTTACGAACAGAATTCTTCCATTATTACGAACAGAATAGAATATAGAATAAATATTAACCTAACCCTTGTTAGGAAATAATCCACTGAACAAGGGAAGTCCATAGGATAGTCATAGTATAGTCTTTTCCAATGCAATAAAGTTACGTAGTGTCTATTTTTCTTTCATAAAGGGGTATTTTCCATGGGTTTGCCTTGGTATCGTGTTCATACCGTTGTATTGAATGATCCCGGCCGGTTGCTTTCCGTTCATATAATGCATACAGCTCTGGTTGCCGGTTGGGCGGGCTCGATGGCTCTGTATGAATTAGCAGTTTTTGATCCTTCTGACCCTGTTCTTGATCCAATGTGGAGACAGGGCATGTTCGTTATACCCTTCATGACTCGTTTAGGAATAACCAATTCATGGGGAGGTTGGAGTATCACAGGAGGGACTGTAACGAATCCGGGAATTTGGAGTTATGAAGGTGTAGCTGGGGCACATATTGTGTTTTCTGGCTTATGCTTTTTGGCGGCTATCTGGCATTGGGTCTATTGGGATCTAGAAATATTTTCTGATGAACGTACAGGAAAACCTTCTTTGGATTTGCCTAAGATCTTTGGAATTCATTTATTTCTCTCCGGGGTGGCTTGCTTTGGTTTTGGTGCATTTCATGTAACAGGCTTGTACGGTCCCGGAATATGGGTGTCCGATCCTTATGGACTAACGGGAAAAGTACAACCTGTAAATCCGTCGTGGGGCGTGGAAGGTTTTGATCCTTTTGTTCCGGGAGGAATAGCTTCTCATCATATTGCAGCAGGCACGTTGGGCATATTAGCGGGCCTATTCCATCTTAGCGTTCGACCACCACAACGTCTATACAAAGGATTACGTATGGGAAATATTGAAACCGTACTCTCCAGTAGTATCGCGGCTGTCTTTTTTGCAGCTTTTGTTGTTGCTGGAACTATGTGGTATGGTTCAGCAACTACCCCCATCGAATTATTTGGTCCTACTCGTTATCAATGGGATCAGGGTTACTTCCAGCAAGAGATATATCGAAGAGTTAGCGCCGGGCTAGCAGAAAATCAAAGTTTATCAGAAGCCTGGTCTAAAATTCCTGAAAAATTAGCTTTTTATGATTATATCGGCAATAATCCGGCAAAAGGGGGATTATTCAGGGCAGGCTCAATGGATAACGGAGATGGAATAGCGGTTGGATGGTTAGGACACCCTATCTTTAGAGATAAAGAAGGGCGCGAGCTTTTTGTACGTCGTATGCCCACTTTTTTTGAAACATTTCCAGTCGTTTTGGTAGACGGCGACGGAATTGTTAGAGCTGATGTTCCTTTTAGAAGGGCAGAATCCAAATATAGTGTTGAACAAGTAGGTGTAACCGTTGAGTTCTATGGCGGCGAACTCAATGGAGTCAGTTATAGTGATCCTGCTACTGTG